TTCCAGAAGATGTTAATCGTAAGCAAGAAGATTGTTTACGAAGAAACAACAAGAAAAATTCATATTCTGATACATAAGAGTTATATAGGAATCGAAATAGTCTTTTATTTTCTTTTGAAAATAGAAAAAAGGATTTCATTGAAGTAATAAGACTATTCCAATTCGAATAACAGTTGAGAAAGAATCGCAATAAATGCAAAGATGGAACATCTTTGATCCGGTATTCAAGGAGTTGAACCAAGATTTCTAAATGGATAGGATAGGGTATTTCTATATGTGATAGATAATCTAAATGCAAAAATTTGTCTTCTAAAAAGGGAAATAGTGAATGAATAGATTGTAAATTTTGAAACTTTGGTATTTTTTTTTCTTCTGGACAAGATAATTCTACTAGTGGGAATGGGATTTCTACAACGATCGCAAACCCCTCAGATAGAATCTGAGAATAAAACTCAGAATACAAATAATTGGGGTGATCCAACAATCGATCTTGGTTAGGACGATTAACCGAATTTCTCAAAAAATTCTGCTGATACATTCGAATAATTAAACGTTTCACAAGTAGTGAACTAAATTTCTTGTTATTACAACGAAGAATTTCCACAGGTTCAGAACCTTTTAATCCATAATCATGGGCAAATGCATAAATATATTCCTGAAAGAGAAGTGGGTAGATGAAGTATTGTTGACGAGATTTCTGTTTTTCTGAATACTCTTCGAATTTTTCCATTTGTATTTCTACTTGAATCAGAGAAAAAAGTATTTCTCGGTTTATCAAATGATGATACATAGTGCAATATGGTCAAAACAGGATGTTGCTTTTTTTAATACAAACCCTGGAAAGAAGTCTAATCCATAGATCTTTTCTTTTTTAGCTTCTTTTCTATCGAATTAGTTTTTGTTTGTTTTAATTACAAAAAAAAGAACAAATCTTTTTTTTTATTTTTGCAGGCCAATTGCTCTTTTGACTTTGGAATACAGTGTTTTTATCAATATACTGTTTCTTTTACACATTCAATTCATAACATCCCTTTTCAATCCATAATCAAGAATAATTAGGATTTCTAAAAAAAAGGCGAGGGGTTCACTGACAGTAAAACCCAACCTTTCCCCGCATCAGGCACTAATCTATTTTTAACGTCTAATTAGATCGGGGAATCATTCCAATTAAGAAGTTAAGCTCGTTGCTTTTTATTTTACCAGAATTAGAACCAGGCTCTATCCATTTATTCGCTAGACCTAGAAAATCGGAATTTTTTTATTCAAAAAAAAAAAGAAATTGATTTTATTACGACATGCTATTTTTTCCCTTCATTACCTTTGAGGATCAGTCGTGGTCTTCTAGACTCTACCAAGAGTCTGGACGAATTTGTTGCTTCATCCAAATGTGTAAAAGATCATAGTCGCACTTAAAAGCCGAGTACTCTACCATTGAGTTAGCAACCCAGATAAAATAGGATCTTAGATACGATCGAAATCCAAAAATCGATGGAATTACACCGTACGCCCCTGTCAAAATATTGAATTAGCAAGACATCAAAAGAAAGATTTTAGCGCCCATTAAAAAAAATACACAAATACCAAAATGAACAGATCCGGTTAAATTTCACTAAGGTGAAAAAAGGAGCGGCTCCAATCACAATGGAAAAATTGTCGTTTTTTTAGCAATTTGAATTTCTTTCAATAAAAAAATTTTGTATGAGAGTACATGCAAGGAGGGCAACCCTATCCTTTAGGCGAAGTGTAGACAGAAATACCTAACCTAATATTGAGTGACGATAAATAGATCCATCTATCTACAGATTCTATTTGTTCAATAGACCTTTGTCAATGTAAATACAAAGATAAGAAAACCAATTAGATACAAAAAAAAGAAAATATAGGCTTTTGTTGGATTGGCACGACATAAATGCAGCAAAAAAAAATAGGACTAAGAAAGAGGCAAATTGTGTCTAAATAATTAAGGGGTACTAGATTTATTCATTTAGTTCTTCAATTAACTCAAAGTTCTTTCTTTTTCTTTATCGTTAAAGAATTCTGCCTTCCTTAAAATATCATAAACAGTTCTTGTAGGTTGAGCACCCTTTTCAAGGAAATAGAGAATAACTGGAACATTTAAACAAGTTTGATTCTTTATCGGATCATAAAAACCCACTTTTCGAAGATCTCTTCCTTCTCTTCGAGATCGAACATCAATTGCAACGATTCGATAGACAGCTTATTGGGATAGATGTAGATAAACAATGCCCCCCCTAGAAACGTATAGGAGGTTTTCTCCTCATACGGCTCGAGAAAATGATTCGAATCTCTATCTATAATAGAAGTAGATAGAAATTAGACTATGACTTGCATTAATTTCCTTACAGAAAAGAGAAAATCAATTTCATTTATACTCATGACTCAAGTTGACTAATTTTGACTGACAAATTTGAAAAGAAAAATCCTTCGAAATTTTTTGAGTCGTCTATAAACTCTTTTCTTTATCTTATCTCGAACAAATTTACTTTTTTTCATTATTCTGATCTAATTCTATTGTTGAGACGGTTGAAAATCGCGTTTACTTGTTCCGGAATCCTTTATCTTTGATTTGTGAAATCCTTGGGTTTAGACATTACTTCGGGAATTCCTATTCTTTTTTCTCTCAAAAGGGCAGCAACATACCCTTTCTTTTTTTCTTATTTCCTTCGATAAAGCATTTCCCTCTTCTATAGAAATCGAATATGAACGATTAATTCTGATAGACTTTTAATCGAAAAAGTTTTTCCAATCTTCCAAAATTGGACTTTTTTCTTAATTTGAACCTTTCGATTTCTATATTAAGGATAGACTGACAAAGTTGGCCTAATTTATTAGTTTTCACTAACCCTAGATTCTTTCCCTTGATAAAAAAAATTCTGTCCTCTCGAGCTCCATCGTATACTATTTACTTACAAACAACCCAGTGCATTACTTACAAACAACCCAGTGCAAATTCGATTCGGGACAAATAAAACAGACTATGTCGAGCTAAGAGCATTTTCATTATTATGGAAAATGATGGAGAGCAAAATCCACAATTGATCATGTCCTTCAAGTCGCACGTTGCTTTCTACCACATCGTTTTAAACGAAGTTTTACCATAACATTCCTCTAATTTTTTTACAATTACAAAGTGGTATCGAAAATTGATCCAATATGGATGGAATCATGAATAGTCATTAGTCATTGGTTTTGTATACTAATTCAAACTTGCTTTCTATGAAGATAAAAGAAATAAGTATTTCTCGGGGAAGACTCCGCAAAGATCCAATTTATTTAAACCCATATTCTATCATATGAATGAAACATAGTTCGAAAAAGATGAATAAAAAAGTTTGCTTAAGACTTATTTATTATGGAATTTCCATCCTTAACAGAAAACTCGAGATGATCAATCCTAAAGTGAGAAGGATCTACTCTTTTCTCCAATAAATAAACTACCAACCCCCAAAAAGTTTAATTAATTTAATTACTAATATATGTTTCTGTAACAAAAACAATTAACTATTAACCAAATAAACTATGCCAATGAAAAGATTGGCAGTTTTTTGGTAGTTAAAAAATTCTCATACTTCTTCGACTCGAGTAAAAAAAGAAAGAAAAAATCAAAAAAGTATGATTTTTTTTTTCAATCAATTCGAAAATAGAGTAGACAGAATATATGCATTTATCTCTAATCCTCGCGTTCCATTGATTTAGAAATGGATATTTGCAAATCAGATAATACCTAAAATAGAAAAATCGAGTCCCTATCCGTAGAATGGAAGCTCTTTTCTTTTTTCTCACGCCGATCTTGGTCAAAAGTTTTAAGGCCTGTGCTGAAACTAAAAACATCCTATTCTTTAATCTGGCCATGAAACATAGAATTAGGATACTCCCCTTTTTATTTTCTTTTTTTTACTTACTTTAGTTCTTTAGTTCGAGAAAAAGAAATAGGAGTACTTCTTTTCTTTCACATTGGGTGTCAAATGTATCCTTTAAGAATTTCCACTTCATGGATATGGTATGGAGTATAAAGTTTATCTAAGAAGTCCTAATTTCAAAACACATAAAAGATAATAAATTTGACTAGAAATGCATCTAATCTAAGAGTTCATAAGAGAGAATTATTCTCTTTGATAAACTTTTGTGTCGTGCAGGGCACAATACGATTCTATTTTTCGTTTCATCAGAAAAAATCTGGGACGGAAGGATTCGAACCTCCGAGTAACGGGACCAAAACCCGCTGCCTTACCACTTGGCCACGCCCCATTTGTTTTATGCGACACTAATAAACAGTATTAGTTTATATATTATTCGTCAATCCCACTTCAATTACCTCAAAAATGAGGAATATTTTCTTGCTAGGATTCTAGACATACGGATAATATAGAATTCAAAAAATGCATTGATCATTACATGGAATTCTATTAAGATATTATATGAAAGTCGAATTTCTTCCATTCTCATTTGAGAATGCGAACACAAGGAGGTATTTTGTGTTTGGGAAAGTATGAAGAAAAAAGGATTTAGAATCCCCCTTTTCTTTTCCTTTTTCCCTTAGAAAAATAACTCAATCAAAATCCAATTATCTACTCTACAAGAACGAAATGCTTGTTATGCCTAATATACTTAGTTTAACCTGTATCTGTTTTAACTCTTTTCTTTATCCAAATCCAACTAGTTTTTTCTTCGCTAAATTACCTGAAGCTTATGCCATTTTCAATCCAATCGTGGATGTTATGCCTGTCATACCTGTATTCTTTTTTCTATTAGCGTTTGTTTGGCAAGCTGCTGTAAGTTTTCGATGAAATCTTTACTATTATGTCTATGTTCGCCAAATTGAATGATGTATTTATTTCAAAAAAGAAAAAAATGGATAAGAGCCTAGAAGTCTTATATTATGAACCCTCGATTCTAAAATTAAAATTCTTCTACATTGAATGTATAGCTGCAGCAATAATCTTGGATCAGCTTTTCTACCCCCCTGCACCTACGTTGAGGGGGTACCTTTAGGTACCCACACAATACCTAAACGAATTTTTGCTATTGATAAGAGTGTTTATTATAAAGGAATTCTTGCTATTTTTTTAAGAATTGATTTTTGCATTTTTAGGTGTCAAAATAAACAAAACCCATCCTAGTGGATCCGTGTGGTAAGGAAAAACGGGTAATCTATTCCTTAAAAAAAATCTTGGAGATTATGTAATGCTTACTCTCAAACTTTTTGTTTATACAGTAGTGATATTTTTTGTTTCTCTCTTTATCTTTGGATTCTTATCTAATGACCCAGGACGTAATCCTGGGCGTGAGGAGTAAAAATCCCCAATTTTGGGGAATTTTTTCTTACAAATTGGATTTATTTCGTACATTTATCTATGAAAAAATCCGGGGGTCAGAATTCCTTACAATTCGAAAGTCCCAAATGATCCAAGGGGGCGGAAAGAGAGGGATTCGAACCCTCGGTACAAAAAAATTGTACAACGGATTAGCAATCCGCCGCTTTAGTCCACTCAGCCATCTCTCCCCGTTCCAAATCGAAAGGTTTTCGTGATATAACAGAGGCAAGAAATAACGATTGCAAAAAATTCTTCTTTTTTTTTCATTTTAAAAGTGCATAAAAATTATATTGCCAATTCCTTTTTAGTTATATTCTTTTTTCTTAATGTTAATAATAAAAAAAGAAGAAAATTCTTGTTTTTTCTTTCCTAAATTCGATATAGGTTGAGAGACAGTTATATATATTTTCTCTTCCGGGCATTTCCGTATAGGACTTGTTAGAATAAAAAAAGCAGGTTATAAAAAAATTCTTTTTTTTGATTATTTATCAACAAAGCAAAAAGGATTCTTATCAAAGCCACCATAAAATTGGAAAGAAAGCTAAAGTAAGTAGACCTGACCCCTTGAATGATACCTCTATCCGCTATTCTGATATAAAAATTCGATGTGGATGAAATTGTTGTATAACCGGATTTTTTATATTTCCTTAGACTTAGACCACGCAAGACAAGAATTTTTCACTATTTACGATTTCATATTCTTGTTACTAAACGTTCTATAGGAATAAGAAGAAATCCCAACTCTTTTCCGTTACACATAAAAGAAAAATGGATTTCGAAAGTCAATTTTTCTTTTCAATATCTTTCTTTTTTTTTTTCAGAATCCTATTTTTGTTCTTCCACCCATGCAATAAAAATCGAATGAGAAAAGGGAGGTTTTCCCTTAAAAGATAGGCTTTGAAATAGGAATCCTGGAATAATGCTGAATTCAAATGTTTATTTCCTTATTTCTATAGTATAAGAGAAGAGTATAAGAAAAATTAATCGAATGAAATTCATGAATTTACCACGACCTCGGTTGTGACCCCATAGAGAAAAATCCAAAATTTCTATCTTCGAGACCATTGAAAAAGGCATTAAACGAGAAAGAAATCGTCTACAGATAATGATAATCAAATTATCATATGCCTTGGAAATAAGATGAGGTGCTCGGAAATGGTTGAAGTAATTGAATAGGAGGATCACTATGACTATAGCCCTTGGTAGAATTCCTAAAGAAGAAAATGATCTATTTGATATTATGGACGACTGGTTACGAAGAGACCGTTTCGTTTTTGTAGGATGGTCCGGCCTATTGCTCTTTCCTTGTGCTTATTTTGCTTTAGGGGGGTGGTTTACAGGGACTACTTTTGTAACTTCTTGGTATACCCATGGATTGGCTAGTTCCTATTTGGAAGGTTGCAATTTCTTAACCGCGGCAGTTTCCACCCCCGCCAATAGTTTAGCACACTCTTTGTTGCTACTATGGGGCCCGGAAGCACAAGGGGATTTTACTCGTTGGTGTCAATTAGGTGGTCTGTGGACTTTTGTCGCTCTCCATGGGGCTTTTGGACTAATAGGTTTCATGTTACGTCAATTTGAACTTGCTCGGTCTGTTCAATTGCGGCCTTATAATGCAATTTCATTCTCTGGTCCAATCGCTGTTTTTGTTTCTGTATTCCTTATTTATCCACTGGGACAATCTGGTTGGTTCTTTGCACCGAGTTTTGGCGTAGCAGCTATATTTCGATTCATCCTTTTCTTCCAAGGATTTCATAATTGGACGTTGAACCCATTTCATATGATGGGAGTTGCTGGAGTATTAGGTGCGGCTCTGCTATGCGCTATTCATGGGGCTACCGTAGAAAACACTCTATTCGAAGATGGTGATGGTGCAAATACCTTCCGTGCTTTTAATCCAACTCAAGCTGAAGAAACTTATTCAATGGTCACTGCTAACCGCTTTTGGTCCCAAATCTTTGGTGTTGCTTTTTCCAATAAACGTTGGTTACATTTCTTTATGCTATTTGTACCCGTCACCGGTTTATGGATGAGTGCTATTGGCGTAGTTGGCCTAGCTCTGAACTTACGTGCCTATGACTTTGTTTCCCAGGAAATCCGTGCAGCGGAAGATCCTGAATTTGAGACTTTCTACACTAAAAATATTCTTTTAAACGAGGGTATT